TTGGTTAGTTGAGTTCCAATGAAAACCACACAATTAACAATTAAAGGAAATGCCCAAATTTTATAAGATAAAAAAAACTAAGGTTTTGTCGTTCTAGACCCTCGGATTCGAGGGTAACAATGATAAAGAAATACAAATACAGCAAATAAGGGGGGGATCAAAAAAAACAAGTAGAGAAAAATTAGACAAAGTTATATACAAGTCGCCACCCCCCCTTGGTATTTCTTTAATTGAATTTCATTTGATTAGATTAGATTAGACGGAAGTTCCTTAAAAACTTCCGCTTTTTTTAAAAGATTCTGAACAGTTCCTGTGGGTTGAGCACCTTTTTCAAGGAAATATAAAATAAGAGGAACATTTAAATAAGTTTGATTCTTCATTGGATCATAAAAACCCACCTTTCTAAGATCTTTTCCTTCTCTTCGGGATCGAACATCAATTGCAACGATTCGATAGACGGCTCATTGGGATAGATGTAAATGAACAATACCCCCCCTAGAACCGTATAGGAAGTTTTCTCCTCGTACGGCTCGAGAAAAAATGGTTTGATTCGAAGTTTTGTCTATATATGCAATTCTAATAAATTAAATGACAAATGGGCCTATCAAATCAATTAGACTTTGATTTCAGTGTTTTTTTCTTCTTCTTCCCAAAAAATGAAAAAAAAAACCATTCGTACTCATAACTCAAGTTGGATAATTCTCAAATAGCTCAAAGAAAAAATCTTTAGTCAATTTCATTTATTGAGTAGTCTTTACTCCCTTTTGTTTGTCTCTTGTTTAAACTATTTTAAATTCTATTTGGATTCTTTAGCTTTAGTCTGATCCAGTTATTGAGACTATCGAGACAATTAAAAAGGTGTTTCCTTGTTCTTAGATCCTTTATCCTTATTTTTAATCATTGGGTTTAGACATTACTTCGGTGCTTCTTAGTCCTTTCAAAATGGCAGCAACATACCCTTTTTGATTTCTTTCTATTTGATTTCTTTCTATCAAAGAATCCTATGGACAGTTGATTCCCGCGTGATGCGCTTTGAATCAAAAAATTTTGATCAATTTTAACAAGTTTTGCTTTTGAATTGGAAACTTGCTCGAATTGATCCTTTCTTTCTATATATGTTCCATATATTTACGAAGTTGTTCCAATTGCTCGGCATTAACCCTAGATCCTTGCCCCCGAGAAATGAATTAATACTTTCTATTCGAGCTCCATCATGGACTATTTACAACCCAACAAAAAACGAAGGGTTCAAGTGTAACAGAACAAACAATGTCGAGCCAAGGGCACCCTCGTTGCTAGACTAATCAAAAATGGTGGATGTAAAAATCCACAATGGATCGTGTCCTTCAAGTCGCACGTTGCTTTCTACCACATCGTTTCAAACGAAGTTTTACCATAGCATTCCTCTAATTTGGAACCGGTATGGAATTGATTCAATTATGGAATCATGAATAGTCATTGGTTCAGCTGTCTATAGACATAGACATCGTAATCTAGGCCTTTCTTTTATATATGAAATATGAATATGTGGAACAATTTTTTGAAAAAGTCTTAGCAAGACAGCATTTTTAACATATTTTTTTTTAACATATTTTTAACATACACAAATAGAATATAGATAATAGAAAGAAATAGAAATAGAGAAACAAATAACTTTTTGAATCGGGATCTTCAAGTGACTCAATAAGATAGATTAAACGATTTCCTACTTTTTCAAAGATTCCACGTACAAGGAATCATTAAAAAGATTTTATTTAAATTATTTTAAAAAACCTTTCTAATTGAAATTTAAAAAGTTTCCTCTCTAGACATCATTATGAAATTTAATTTGAAGAAAATTGGACAATAAGCATCGCTCCTGATCTTCATAGTAAAATCAGTCTTTCTTTTTGAATTGACTCATCACTGATTTAATTTCAAATAGAAAATATCAAAGAAGAAAAGAAGAAAGAAATCTGTTTTTTCACGAGATGTATATAAAAATGATGTAAGTTAAGATTTGAATCTTTATTCTTTTCATCTGATTACGAAAATCAAAATAAAAAAAATAGGGAAGGGTTTTCGTATCTATCAGATAGACTGAACAGTTGTCACTGTTATAGCTATTCTATATTATAGAATATATATAATCAGTTTAAATAATTTAAGGATTACAAATCTTTTTCACAAAACCCAAAAAATTATTGTCGTTAAAATAGAACGATACATACCATATAAGCTAAACACTTCCTCATTTTATATGATTATATATGATTATATGATTGATATGTATTTGATGATTGATATGTATTTGGTTTAACATGGGGTTGAGTAATATTTCAATAATTGACTCTTGCCATAAAGTGAATAAAAAGTGACTAAAAGGGATAGCATAAATCACCCCTGCCTCGATCGTTATATCGATTTCCAATTTTTCATTAGAGTCAAACACAAAATACCTAAACCAAATGAGATTCAAAGAAAAAACACTGGCTCCATAACATATTTCTATATAATATAGAACTTGATCATTTGTTAATGAAATTCGAACAGATACAGATATTTAAATGAATATAATATGGATTAACTCCTATCCACTCCCCTACTTCTTTCTATGAGAATAATGATGGAGCATAAAAAAAAATGGATCTGCACTGGGACGGAAGGATTCGAACCTCCGAATAGCGGGACCAAAACCCGTTGCCTTACCACTTGGCCACGCCCCATTTCAATTTCTAATCGACACTAAGAAACAATAATATTGATATTGGTTGTTTGTCAACGCCAGTCCAAATATCCTATAGAATAGATTGGACTAGGATTTTGATACATATAGATATAGAATATATATCTATAGAATAGATTGGACTAGGATTTTGATACATATAGATATAGAATTCAACTTAATTTATTGATCATTACATAGAATTCAATTAAGATATTGTATGAAAGTATAATTTCTTCTATTCTCCTTTGAGAATTGGAGGATTTTTGATTGGGTGGATTCAAAGAAAAAGAAGGATTTTTTGTCACCTTACTTTTCTTTACTTTCTTTCTTTTTCCTTATATCAAAAACGCAATCAAAATGCAATTATCTCCAAGAGCAAAATGTCTGTTATGCTTAATCTTAATATCGTTAGGTTGATCTGTATTTTTATTAATTCTCCCCTTTATTCGAGTAGTTTTTTCTTCGGCAAATTGCCCGAAGCCTATGCTTTTTTGAATCCAATCGTAGATGTTATGCCAGTCATACCTGTGCTTTTTTTTCTCTTAGCTTTTGTTTGGCAAGCCGCTGTAAGTTTTCGATGAGATCCTGAAGAAAAATATCCTAGAAAATGCACGATTTCCTCGAGAAAAAAATTCTAACAATTGAAAAAATCAGATAACTTTTAGAGTATGAACCCTCGATTCGCACACTGAAATTCGTGGATAGTCGCCATAAATCAGGCTTACCCCCATTTCCTCATTTTTGACCCTTTTCCAGTGAAAGACCCTAACCCTATTAGGGTCTCACACAATATCTAATTTGGATATAAACACAAATTTTTGTTAATGAAAAACAAATGAAGTTGTGACAATGCATTTCTAAAAAAAAACCTCATTTCTTGGTGTCAAAACAAAATAGGATATGTGGTAGAAAAATGGAAGATCTATTCTCTATTCTCTTTTTTTTCCAAAAAATCATCTTGGAGATTTTGTAATGCTTACTTTGAAACTCTTCGTTTATACCGTAGTGATATTTTTTGTTTCTCTCTTTATCTTTGGATTCCTATCTAATGATCCGGGGCGTAATCCTGGACGTGAAGAATAAAATACAAAGGGTTTTCCTTGGTTAATTTTCAAATTTTCTTAGGATTTTATCTATTTCACACGTTTCACTAAGAAAAGATTTTCAAAATTTGAAAAAAAAAAAAAAATAAAAGATTTTCAAAATTTGAAAAAAAAAAAATAAATCAATTCATCAACGGAAACGGAAAGAGAGGGATTCGAACCCTCGGTACGAATAACCCGTACAACGGATTAGCAATCCGACGCTTTAGTCCACTCAGCCATCTCTCCCAATTGAAAAATACATTACAATTACACATTACACATAATGTAAGGAATCTTTCTTTCTCTCTTCTTTGTCTATTCTATTATATATAGATAGAGATCCACAAATCAGGAATTTCCTTTATCTAAAAGGCGGGCCCGACCGCGCAAACAACCGAACTAAAAAAAAAATAAGCAAGACCCTTTTGTTTTGTGTTGATTTTGTTTGAAGGGCCCTTCTTATTCTCATGGCCCGGCCTGGTCAGTACCTAGCCGGGCTCTTTTTTTTGTTCCAGCAAATTCTATATATAGATCAAATTTATTTGATATCTGGTTTGAAAACAAAAAAGACTTTTTTTATTATATTTTATATTCAATTGAATATTTTATATTAAAGAAACAACAAAAAGAAAAAAGACTATTTACATTCTTTTTCTTGTTATATTTTATTGTTATATTTTACCGAACTAAAAAAGAAACTGTTGATTCTTCCACAATGCATTTTTCTGTTGTGATTTTAGTGTTTTTTTGATGCGTACCTATCTTCTTCAGCAAAAGAGAAAACTTTAGTTTTAGTTATTTAATTTAAATTAAATGAAGCCTCTTTTCCGAATCTCATTAAATTTTGATCTCCCTACGAAAAAGATCAACACTCTCATTTTGATGATTCTTTGAAGATTCTATCTTAATAATGCTCAATTATCTTGTTCGACAAAAGGTCTATTTGTATACAATAATCATATTGTAGCGGGTATAGTTTAGTGGTAAAAGTGCGATTCGTTCTATTAACCCTTATTAATAGTTAAAGGGTCTTTCGGTTTTATTCATATTCCGATCAAAAACTTTATTTCTTAAATAAAAGGATTTAATCCTTTACCTCTCAATGATAAATTCGAGAAATATGAATTCTCGTGATTTGTATCCATGAGTCACTTTTAAATTAAATAGAAAAGTTGGATTATGAAATTGCGAAACAGAATTTTAGAATT